TCCTGAACTATTTCTTCTGTATTGAGGATCATCGAAATAAGCAAGAATACTATTTCTACGAAAAATACCATTTATGGGTATTTCAATCGAAATACCGGAAGGGGGTGGTAGTTCTTTTTCTCGTTCTTGAAGTGATTCAAATTGAATGATGAATCCATTTCTTCGCCTCTTTGCCAATAAATCAGAATTACCGTGGAAAATAGTAGGATCTGTGAGATTAGATTGACCCGTACATAGGATTGGATTAAGTTCTGAATAATCAGGAATTCCGCTTTCGTTTTTACCAGAGAGATCCGGACCATAAAATTTTTGTCTCACTTTATCATTATTTACTGAAAGGCTAGAAATATATCTTCTTTCGACAGAAAGAGAATGAACGTTAATTTGATCTTGATCCTTGTAGAGTGAAAAAGGGACTGCACTGCATCCGCACGAACCTCCTGATAATATCCATAAATGACTTGTTTTTGGTAAGAGATGGACATTACTATATGTAAATTCGGGTGCATGGTACACATCAGTACTCCAATGCATTTCTCCCTCTGAGTCAGAATAAATATGTTTTCGAACCCTCTCTTTTAAATTAAGAGTGTATGTTCCCGCGCGAATCTCAGCAATCACTTGTTCTGATTCTACATATTGATCGTTTTGAACTAAAAGTAAACTTTTGGGTGGAATAGTGACGTTATGTATAATATCCTCACTCTCAATAGTCAGATACAAGTCTATATAACATAAAAACGCAGGATGCCCATGACGTGTACGTGTGGGATGAACCAAATCCTCATTGAATTTTATTTTTCCATTAGAAGGAGCTCGTATATGTTCTGCAGTCCCCCCTGTGAATACTCCGCCGGTATGAAAAGTTCTTAATGTTAGTTGAGTACCCGGTTCTCCAATAGATTGACCCGCAATAATACCTACGGCTTCTCCCAATTCGACCAGGTCCCCGTGAGTAGGACTTCGTCCATAACATAATCGGCAGATCCAAGATGTACTCCTACAAGTAAAGGGAGTCCGAATAGATATCGGTTGTGTTTGAAAGGTTATGAATCGATTGATAAGTCCAATACCAATATCTTGATTTCGTATGCCAATGCATCGCGGGCCCATATATATATCGTCCGCTAATACACGACCAATTAATGTTTGGATAAAAATTCTTTCCGGAATCATCTTATTTTCAGGACTCACTGAAATCCCTCGGATGGTTCCACAATCGGTTCTACGTACAACAATGTGTTGAACGACTTCAACAAGTCTGCGTGTAAGATATCCAGCATCCGATGTTCGTACAGCAGTATCCACAACTCCTTTACGCGCTCCGTAGCAAGAAATTATATATTCCGTTAAGGACAGCCCCTCACGTAAATTGCTTTGAATGGGTAAATCAATCATTTGTCCTTGTGGATCGGACATTAATCCTCTCATACCTACTAATTGGTGTACTTGAGATGCATTTCCTCGAGCTCCCGAAAAAGACATTATATGGACTGGATTAAAAGGGTCAGTCATCCTAAAATTAGGATTCATTTCTTGTCGCAAATATTCACTTGTAGCATACCATATCTCAATGGACTGGCGTAATTTTTCTACTGCGTGTACGTTTCCATAATGATGGTGTTTTTCCAAAATCAAACTTTGTTGTTCAGCATCTTGGACTAGCCATCCCTTAGAAGGGATTGTTAAAAGATCATCAATTCCTAATGAAATGGATGTAGCAGTGGCCTGCTGGAACCCCAGAGTCTTTATTTGATCCAGGATGTGTGATGTATATGCCATTCCGAAGTGATCTATTAATCTGCTAATAAGTCGTTTAATGGCAGTTCCATCTATCACTTTATTGTGAAAGACCAGATCGGCCCGTTCCGCCATAAGTACCTCCATATTACGCTGAGTGGGGTTCGACAATAGGTTTGAGGTTTGAGTCAATGATTGGAAAACTTCCTTTTCTCGATCTTGATTCGCGTAGAAATTCAGGACCTATGGTCCTAGTTGAACCGGAGAGAACTAAATTCATACCGGTGTCATATAATTACTTAGCTGAGTGAGATACCAGAGGATTACGTACCATATGAGCAGGCCCGGCAAAATCCTTGTATAGCCTCTTCGATTTCTCGATAAAGAGAAATATGACCAACAGTGGTTCGAATGTATATACAAAGAATTTCTTTTTTTATACTTTTGACTATTAGATAGTACCCGTAAATCTCATGATGGGTACCCAAAGATTCATAGTGAACTTCGATAGGAGCTTCTCTTGAAGCAATAACGCGTTGATCTAGTCGCCAGCGGAGCCACAAAGGACTATCTAAATTGATTCTTTTCTGGCGATAAGCTCCAATTGCATCATAGGAATTACAAAAAAAGGGTTCTTTCGTATATTTATAGTTATTATTGAAAATTTTTTCATTTTTATTATTTTTGCGATTACATGGATTATACCGATTTGCACAAATACCTCGGCGATTCCCGCTCGTTAATACATAGAGCCCAATAA